TCTAAATAAATTCAAAAACATCAAATATAATCAGAAACCAACCCCCAAAAAAATTTATGAACAAAATCAACTTACTAAATCCTAAACCCTTGAATAATTTACTTCTAATTTTACCAAAAACCTTTAAAACAAATACAAAAAACAAACCCAAATAATAGAATAAACTTATCACAGACCCTAAAACAAGAAAAAAAACAAATATAGATATAGAAGAATTTATAGATTCTATAAAAACATTCCATTTCCCAATAAATCCCAACAACGGAGGCAACCCACCTAACGATAGCAATAAAACAATAACTCTAAAATCCGCCAATAAACCACCTACAGAATTACCTAGATCAACCATTAACCTTACGTCTAAGTATCATAAAACAAGAAACAAACACAAAGAAATAATAACATAAATAAAAAAATAAACCTTCATTCTATGATAACTTTGACATACAGCAAAAACAATTCATCCCATATGACCAATAGATGAATATGCTAACAAACCACGAACCTGTGATTGATTTATACCACCAACACCACCCACAAACGCAGACCCACATCTCATCACACAAACAAGCACAGTCAACCACAACATATTTCTAATCTCCATCATAACCCCAATCAAAAATACAGGAGCTAATTTCTGTCACGTAACCAACAACAAACAAGACAACCAAGGTAATCTCCTTATTACACTTGGAAACCAAAAATGAAATGGAAATACACCTATCTTCATCAAAAGACTACTAATAATAAACAATACGCTTACATAAAAATATTTAGAACTCACCAACCTTAAGACCTCTCAAGAAAAAGAAATATTATATATAATAAGTCTACCAAACACCAAAAACCTAGAACCAATAGCCTGAATAATAAAATATTTAACAGCTGCTTCCCTATCTAACATACCTTTTTTATACACCAAAATAGGTAAAAATCCAATAAGATTTATTTCTAACCCAACCCAAATTCCCAATCAATGCATTGAAGAAACAGAAAAAACAGTACCAAAAATCATCATCAAAAAAAATAAATAACTAAACGGCAAATTCGACAACATAAGAAAAAGGATAAAATCGAATCACCCAAAACAAAGTTAGCAACCTCATTCCACTCCAAGTCTTTTCTATATATGTACCCATAATTTAAATCTTACACCACTCAATCTAAAGATCCCTCATTCCACTCATGAAATAAACCGATAACCAAAATAAACAAAAATACACATCCTCCAACAACTCTCCTGTAATTAAATGTAATCAAAATCCTGACCAACAATGGAAACAACAAAACAATCTCAATATCAAAAATAAGAAAAATAATAGCCAATAAAAAAAACCGCATTGAATATGGTAATCGCGCAGACTTCATAGGATCAAAACCACATTCAAACGGAGAATTCTTCTCCCGATCTATAGCAACACGCGAAGACAAAACTCAACCTAAAACCATAACAATAATAGATAAAACAATAGCAAAAATCCTCCTAAGCATACAACCCAACATTAGCATTAAAGAAACTTAAATCCATATATTAATCAACATCAATGATTCCCGTTCAGACCGGCGTAATGCTTCCAAAAAAATCTAAATGAATAAATTCTTATAATCTTCTAATTAACAGCTAGACGCCTCAGACTTTGGCTTTCACTTAAAATTCCTTATAAAAAAGGATTATTTACCTATAAATTATGGGCCGAAACCATACACAAATTCTTGTTCTCTATAACATGACCTAAAAACTTAATCAGTTTTTATTCTGAATGCAAATCAGACTTTTAATTTTAGATCATCCCCAAAGACAATAAACTATATGTCGTCTTTAGATTAAAAATCTAACACCTAACTCAGTCATCTGGGGACCTACATTAACACCCCCATCAATAAATAGAAAGATACAAAAATAACCACACAACATCAACAAAATGTCAATATCAAGCAGCTGCCTCAAAACCAAAATGATGCCCTATAGAAAAATGATGTCCAAAAACACGAAAAAAACACACAAGCAAAAAAGTTCTACCAATCAAAACATGCAATCCATGAAACCCTGTAGCAACAAAAAAAGTGGAACCATATGCACCATCAGAAATAGAAAAAGAAGCCTCAAGATACTCACCAGCCTGAAGAAAAGTAAAATAAACACCTAATCTAACAGTACAAAACAAACCTTGTAAACCACTCATACGACGTCCTTCTATCAACCCATGATGTGCTCACGTCACAGTAACCCCAGAAGCCAAAAGAACACCAGTATTTAATAAAGGAACCCCAAAAGGATTTAATGGATAAATACCAACAGGCGGCCAACAAGACCCTAATTCTAACCTAGGAGCCAAGCTACTATGAAAATACGCCCAAAAAAACGCAAAGAAAAATAAAACCTCAGAAGCAATAAATAAAATCATACCCCATCGTAAACCACTAGAAACCTGAACAGTATGAAATCCTTGATACGTAGCTTCACGAATAACATCACGTCACCATTGCAACATCGTAATTAAAATAAGAAACACCCCAATCAACAACAACCTGTAAACATGTAAATGAAATCATCCAGCAAGCCCCACAGTCAAAAATAACGCACCCATAGAACCAGTTAACGGTCATGGTCTAACTTCAACTAAATGATATGGATTTCGTGTCATTAATTTAGGATCTAAAGACAAATATTAATTTTTACCGCGTTTTTAAAGACGCGGTAAATTGAAATAATAGTGGTTTTATTAATATATATATATATAATATTCTACGTGTGCTCTTAATTTTTCTTGATATATAGTTTTTTATTAAACCACTATATCATAAAACTTAATTAAACTTATTGTATAATTTATATGTATGTAGTATATTTATTCATGCATATATGTATATATATATATATATATATATATGTGTGTGTGTGTGTGTGTGTGTGTGTGTGTGTGTGTGTGTGTGTGTGTGTGTGTGTGTGTGTGTGTGTGATAAGAAACATATTTTCACTCTACGGCTTACAAGACCAGCGCTTGCACAATTTAAGCTTTTATTACAAACACTTAAACCTTCATTTGTTAACCCCCCATTAGTCATTCTTTGAATCTTAAATCAACCTCAACCTTAAAACAAATCCAACCGCAAAATTTTTTTATCATAAAATAAAAACTTATATACCACCACTCATAAACCAAGCACCATCATTCTATACCAAATACCCATATATGTATATAGGCATATGTATACATACATATAAACATATACATATGTATATAAATTACTTACAATACAAATCAATAACACCACACACATATATATTAATAGTCTAAAAAATTCTTCCACCTTTATTCACAATGCATATATAATATAAAAATATTAAAAAATCTCACCTAATTCTCAAGCATCATTTCCAACAAATACAAATATAATACCACCGAAAAAACAGATGAGAAAAAATCCATAATTTTTCCAATTATCTCACAACACACATTTAGTAACTAAACAACTATGACATCTAAATTACCTATAATTGACCTAATGTTAACTTTTAACATTAACCTTGCATTAAACATCACCAAACTAAATCAAAATCATTACCAATCCTATTACAAACCCACTCCAATATACCTCCTATACTTATTATATTAAACAACTAACCTACCACAAAATCATATACATCAGAATAGATCCTAACATAAATTCTACATTTCTTTAAACTTATTTATATTTATATCTCATCCAGTTATTATTATACCCATTTTTTTTATAACTTTAGTTTCTGTTTTAATAGAAATAAAAACAGCATTAATTTTCAACCCAATTAGAATCTAACAAACAAACCAATAATGTCAACATCAACAAAGTAAATCTAAAATTAGCAGTTCACTAGACATATAAATTTCAAAACATCAATAATCACACAATACATACATATATTACACAATAAAAAGAACTGCTATTCAACCTTTCACCGCGTCTTTAAAGACGCGGTGCCCACAATCCTATCTTAAGACATTATTGTCATTCTAGCAGCTTCAATGCTTTGCTTTGTAACTTAAGCTATTAAGATTCTACTATTTGTCTTGCACTATCCAGAAACCATATATAGTATAACACTAATAATTCTAATTATAAAGATAACTAAAAAATTAAATACTTTAAGTTGAATATTTTGATTATTTTCACTTACTGTTTTTACAACCTTAAACATACCTTGCCCCCCTAGTACTTCAACTCACCCCTGATCAATAGATTTTATTAAATACCTCCCATAAACCATACCAACTTTAACTAATGGATATGTTGATAACGGAACTAGGAACCACATAAGTCTATAAAATACACTTACTTTAGAATTAACCTTAGTAAAATAAGACCCTTTTCAGATAAATCTTCCAATAACAACCCCAAAGAAAATAATAGCTAACACTATAAATTTCTGAAAACTAGGTAAAAAAACAACCCCTAATTCAAAATCTATACAAAAACACTGTAATATAGCCCCAAATGTGACAGCAGTAAATCTTAGAATCATTATAGGCACATATATATAAAAATCATAATCAGTTTTCCTATGTAACGGACTACTTTTATTAACACTTCATAAAGAAGCATATGAAACTCGTAAAGTATAAGTAATAGTTAGTCCTGTGGCCAACATAATTATTATGATTATTAGCAACCTAATTGGATGAAATAACCTATATTCTAAAATAAGATCTTTTGAATAAAACCCACTCAGAAATAACCCGCCACACAATGATAAATTAGCAACATTTATACAACTTCTAGTAATAGGAAGTTGTCTATACATCATATTCATCATTCGAATATCTTGAATCCCATTGCTTCTATGAATAATTGCACCAGCACACAAGAATAAAAGAGCCTTAAATAATGCATGTGTATATAAATGAAAAAGAGCCAATATGGGCAGTCCCAACGCTAGACTTATCATTATTACACCAAGCTGACTTAACGTTGACAACGCAACAATTTTTTTTAAATCGTTCTCAAAATTAGCACCAATTCCAGCCATTAGCATAGTTAGGACAGCAACTACTAACAAACTTGATTTAAATCCATTCCATTTCTCTAAAATAGGATAAAATCGAATAAGTAAAAACACACCTGCTGTAACTAAAGTAGAAGAATGCACCAATGCAGAAACTGGAGTAGGCGCTGCTATAGCAGCAGGCAATCACCTAGAAAACGGTATTTGCGCACTTTTAGTTATTCCAGCAATAAGAATGCATAACCTTAATACTCTAGTAAAACAAAAATCAGTAATAAACATAATATTTCAGTAACCTAAAATTACTAACATTCCAATAGAAACTAAAATCATTACATCACCAATACGATTAGCTAAAATAGTAAGCATACCTGCTCTTAACGATTTATTGTTTTGATAATACACCACGAGAGCAAATGATACAATTCCTAAACCATCTCACCCAAGCAATAGAGCAGGTAAGCTAGGAATAAATACAAGCAAATTTATTGATAATACAAATAACATAACTAACCAAATAAACCGTCTCAAAAAAACATCACCAGATATATACCTCGAAGAAAAAATCATTACACACCCAGAAATAAGGCAGACAATTCCTCTAAATCTTAAACTCACTTGATCAAAAACTACCCTTATTTTTATTGAACAAGAACTTAAATCAACAATAATTCATTCAATAAAAAAACACTTATTATTTAACATCAAATAATAACTTGCACTAAAAGAGAAACAGCTATATACAAGCAATAAAACAGAACTAATAGAAGAAGATTTTAGTATATAATACATCTACTAAATAAAAATACTTTTACTATTAGAACCACAATCTAACGTTCTTTATAAACTAATTTAGTAAAATATAAATTAAATTATAATCACATAAAAATAAGCTCAACCTTCAAAATTAAAAAATTACAAGGAACCCAGTGAAGAAACAGTATTAAAATATAAACATCCTTTAAATTCCTAAATGGCTTTATATACTTAGGATTTCCACCATGATTAATACCAGTATACAAATATATACTATACACAGCAGCTAAAAATCTTATAGCCATTAATGGTAAAATATAATATTTAGAACTAAAAATAGCAGTAGGAAAAATCATTATCTCACCAACTAAATTTAAACTAGGTGGAGCAGCTATGTTTATAACACAAAATAAAAATCATCATAACGACAAAAAAGGAACAATCAACAACATTCCCTTGGAAATAAATAAATTACGCGTAAAACTTTTCTCGTAAGTAATATTAGCTAACCTAAAAAGTGCAGAAGAACAAAATCCATGAGAAATCATTATTACAACAGCACCTGATCATCCTCATGAAGTATTAGTAAATACACCAACTAACAATAAAGCCATATGACCAATAGATGAATATGCAATAAGTGATTTAAAATCAATTTGTCGAAAACAAATAATTCTAGTCAATATACCCCCTCATAATCCCAAAAACACAACTAACATCAATATATTCAAAGTTTGAATATTAAAAAATTGATACACACGAATTATTCCGTATCCGCCTAATTTCAACAAAATAGCTGCTAACACCATCGAGCCAGCAACTGGAGCTTCAACATGTGCCTTAGGGAGCCATAAATGAACAGTAAATATTGGTAATTTAACTAAAAACGCCAATAAAAGCATCAAATAAAACAATATCCATGTATATTCATCATATAAATACAATTGCTTAAAAACATTTGCACATAAAAACATATTATATGAATAATTTTTAAGACCACCTCACACCAAACAAAACAACAATGGTAAAGATGCAGCAATAGTATAAATCATTATATATATACCAGCCTGAAGCCGTTCAGGTTGATAACCCCAACCTAGAATAATTATTAAGGTCGGCAACAAAGACGCCTCAAACATGAAATAAAACATAATAATTCTAGATACACAAAAAGTATTTAATAAAATTAAATTTAAAACCAAAATCATTACACAAAAAATCAAACTATGATTACCACTAAGTTTTACACTAAACTGACTAGCCAACAATATTATCATTGAAACCCAAAATGATAACAAAATTAACAAAACAGACATAACATCACAAGATACATGCCTATTAAATATTAAAAAAGAAAACTGTGGCCTATATAAGCACATAATTGAAAACAATCTACCAAAACCTAAGCTTCAAATACTAATATATCAAAATGCTTGTATATTTACAATAAATAATAACGAAAAATTCAATAATATTAATCTTAACACTTTTGAGTACTAAACCTTCTAACGTAATCATTACCACGCGTCCGAATCATAGAAACCAAAATCGATAAACCCAAACTAGCTTCACATGCACCTAAAGTAATAAAAATAAGAGAAGTCTCCCCACTTAACATAATATTATCTGCTATAAGAAACAACATAATAAATAAATTTACAGTCATTGCTTCTAATCTTAACAAAGCACTTAACAAATGCTTATACTGAAAAGCTAATGCTAAAACAGATATTAAAAACCCATTAATTCCAATCAAAGCCAAATAAAATAATCTCATATAATAAATAATAAAATAAATAAGTTATTAAGTGAATTGAACACTTTTAACTTATTTTCAAGACAAGTTTTCCCCAGGAAATAACTTAAAAATCTAAAATACTATCTCACAACAAATATAAAATTGAATTAATAATGAAATAAAAAAAATATATAAAAGTAAAAATCTGACCAATTTTATCAAATGGCCTCTCAACTGGGCATCTACCAATTCAAGTCAAAACTAAAAAAACACCCACAAAAAACCAAAATAAAATTTGGTTAACTGGGTAATATGATAATGATCAGTAGATTCTACTATTCATTAATGGAACAATAAAAAGAATAAAAATAGAAGCTACTAAAGCAATCACACCACCCAATTTATTTGGAATAGATCGTAAAATCGCATAAGCAAAAAGAAAATACCATTCAGGTTGAATATGAACTGGGGTAACTAAAGAATTTGCTGGCATAAAATTTTCAGGATCACTTAAAACCTGTGGAAAAAATAAAACCAAAAATGAAAACAAACCCAATAAAATTACAAAACCAATTAAATCTTTAAATCTATAGTAAACATGAAATGAAATCTTCTCAATATCACTATTAATTCCAAGAGGATTGTTAGATCCAGTTTCATGTAAGAAGAGTAAATGAAGAATAGTAAAAGCAGCAATTCCAAAAGGGAGTACAAAATGAATTGTAAAAAACCGAGTTAATGTTGCATTATCAACTGAAAATCCACCTCAGACTCACTCAACTATTATTTTTCCAATATAGGGAATAGCAGATAATAAATTAGTAATAACAGTAGCTCCTCAAAAAGATATTTGACCCCACGGCAAAACATAACCTAAAAATGCAGTAGCCATTGTTATAAAGAGCAAAACAACACCAATATTTCAGGTATGATGATTTATATATGAACCATAATATATACCCCGACCAATATGTAAATAAATACAAATAAAAAACCATGAAGCACCATTAGCATGAATAACTCGAATTATCCATCCATTTCTTACATCCCGTCTAATATGTATAACTGAACTAAATGCCAAATCAATATGCGCCGTGTAATGCATCGCCAAAAATAATCCAGTGACAATCTGAATTACTAAACACAAACCTAATAAAGAACCAAAATTCCATCAAATAGAAAGATTTGAAGGAGAAGGAAGATCAATCAACGAACCGTTAATAACTTTTAAAACAGCATGAGTTTTACGTAAAGGACCTTGCATATAAAATATACTCAATACAATCAGCTAACAATGATCTCTATGTTTAAAGCTATCTTTATATTAAAAACGGTCGCATTACACTATACTTATGATAACAAATCTTCACTACTACCACTAAATTAATCAATAAAATAACACCTAACCTAATTATAATACTAATAAATCCTGGTGATACAAGCTCAATCCCAGTTATCTTCATATTAACCATGGTAACATAATCATATAGAACCAACCTTTTTCTATCAACAAAATAATAATAAGTATATATAAATATAACACAAATTTGAATAATACAAAACAAAAACATAGATGACCTTATACTAATCATAATATTAGGAATTAATGCAGCGACGTATGCAAATATAACAAGTAAACCACCTACATAAATCAAAAACAAAATATAAGCATATCACGACGATAAAAATATACTAATCAAAATACATATCAACAACGTAAACATAATAATACAAAATCCAAGTCTTAATGGTTGAGCCATTAATGGAATAATAAATCCAAAAGTTAAACCTAAAGATCTTATAATAAGCACCGTCATATCAATCAAACTATAGGCGCTAATCAGCCTAATCTTTAGCTTCCAATGCTAATATTTTATTAAACTATTAATTTGTTATAGCAAAGCATTAAATACTACCACTAAAAGAAATAACAACAAAACCAATGCCACTGGGAGAAATGACTTCCAAGTCAAATTTATCAAAAGATCATATCGAAATCGAGGATAACTAGCACGAATCCAAATAAATAAAAATGATAAAAACAAAACCTTCAACATAAAAAACAAATCATTAACAAAAAGAAAACAAAATGGACCACCTAAAAACAAAATAACCCTAAATAACCTTATCACTAAAATATTTGCATATTCAGCAAGAAAAATAAGAGCAAACCCAGCAGCACCATACTCAATATTAAATCCAGATACTAATTCAGATTCACCCTCAGCAAAATCAAAAGGTGCACGATTTGTCTCAGCTACACACGTAGCAAATCATAGAAATGAAACAGGTCTTATTAAAAAAACCAATCATACCACATTTTGCGAATCTTTAATCCTGAAAAACCTAAAATCCCTAATCAAAAATAAAGGAAAAAGAAGAATAAGAACTATCCTTACCTCATAAGAAATAGTTTGTGCAACAGCACGCAACCTTCCAATTAAAGCATACTTCGAATTACTCGCCCAACCAGCAAGTAATGTTCCATACACATTTAAACCAGAAACACACAAAAAAAATAAAATTCCCCACTTGAAATAATTAACACTAAAAGATCTTGGATAAAGCTGCCACAATAACAAAGCTAACATAAATCTAAAAACAGGAGCCCCAAGATATAAAAAATAATTCGAAGAAATAGGCTTAACAATTTCCTTCGTTAAAAGTTTAGCAGCATCAGCAATTGGTTGAGGAACACCAACAAATCCAACCTTGTTAGGACCTTTACGCACTTGCATATATCTTAACCCCTTTCGCTCTAAAAGTGTAAAAAAAGCGACTGCTAACAAAATACAAATATATGATAAAATACAAGAAACCAAAGAAATATACATTATAAAGAAAAGAAATTTCATCTTCATATTTAGGGCTTAAACCTAATGCACTTATCTGCCACCTTTATATCAAATATAAGACTTTCACTTATACATTACTGATCCTAAATCAGTCACATTAATTTTGCTAAATTGATAAATAATATTGAATCAAAAATTATATAAATTCAAAATCAAGACAACCCATCCTTTAATTTGGTCCTTTCGTACTAAAATTAAATTACTAATTAAAGATAGAAACTGACCTGGCTTACGCCGGTCTGAACTCAGATCATGTAAAATTTTAATGGTCGAACAGACCAACCCTCAAAAACTGCTACACCTTTAGGATATTTTAGTCCAACATCGAGGTCACAACCCCTCTTTTCGATATGAACTCTCAAAGAAGATTATGCTGTTATCCCTATGGTAACTATCTCTTTCAATCAGATTATACTGGATCAAAACACATAAGTTACAACATCATACAGGAAGCTTTAACTGTTCCTTAGTCGCCCCAACTAAAAAATATTTAAGACTTTAATTTTTAAAAATAATAATAACCTCAAAATTATTTAAAGCTCAATAGGGTCTTCTTGTCTATTAATGAAATCTAAATCTCTTCATCTAAAAGCTAATTTTTAAACAATACAAATGAGACAGCTTTAATTTCGTTTAACCATTCATTCCAGTCTCCAATTATAAGACAATTGATTATGCTACCTTTGCACGGTCAAGGTACCGCGGCCGTTTAACCTAATTCACTGGGCAGGTCAGACTTTTTATTTTCCTATAACAAAAAGACATGTTTTTGATAAACAGGCGAAATAATATATTTGCCGAGTTCCTTATTTGCATTTAACACAAAAAATAAAAATAATATTAAAAATTCCATCACTCTTCTAATAAAATCATTTCAAATACTCATTCTAGCATAAACACTATAATACAATATAGTTTTATTATACGTTTTTATATATTTAAGATTAAATAACAAATAAATTTTCCATTACTCTAATAATACTTTATAACAATCTTAATATAAAAGCTAATTTCAAGCCTACATATTATTTAATTCATTAACATCACTTTTTCTTAAATTAACCAAGATTAGCCTTAGTTAAATCAATTTTATATTACAAGACCACATCAATAAATTTTCATCAGTCACTATATAAATCTACACTTATATGTATTTCTAAAAAAACTAGCTATCACTTAATACGAATAAAATATCATTTCCACTATAATTTTTTCCAAAAGTTGTGCCACACTCACACAGATAAATTCCAAAAATAAATTATAGTAACTCATTAAGTTTCGAGAAAAACAATCTTACAATTAAATCTTGCTAAACCATGATACAAAAGGTACATTTTATACAACTACTTTTTTAAAATTCATAACTATTCCCTCACAGTACTTAACATCAACCATAAAAATTTCATTCACCATTACTAAATATATAAATGTTCTTATATAAATAAAATAATCTATTATTTTATACAAAATTTATTTAAGAATAACTTAACTAACGTAAATATAATTTCAATGTAAATGAAATGCATTAACTTATGCTATATTCTCCTAGAAGCAATTTCCATTACCACTACTATGTTACGACTTATCTCATCTTTCGACGAGAGCGACGGGCGATGTGTGCACATCCAAGAGCCATTTATTCAAAGTAAGTGACTTTACTACCTTTACTTTTAAGTCCTCCTTCAAAAACATCATTCCAACGAATTTTCCATATTATAATTCTTAATTGTAACCCATCCTCGCCTTATTATAAGCTGCACCTTGATCTGACGTCATAGTTAAATTCACTACTATCGTTAACTACTATTTTCTCAAAAGTTACCTGACGACGACGGTATACATACTCTACAAAATAAGGTAAGGTCAATCGTGGACTATCGATTACGGGACAGGTTCCCCTAAGTGGTCTAAGATACCGCCAAGTTCTTTGAGTTTTAAATCACTTATTCGTACTACCCTAGTAAGCAAATAACACTAATTTACATTTAAAAATAATAGGGTATCTAATCCTAGTTTCCCTTAAAAATATCGCAACTTCAATCTAAACCATATTCCAATTAAAATAAATTCCCATATACATATTTTACCTCTAAATAAAAATTCTTAGAATATCTTTTTTCTATTCCTTTACACCTAATTGCCTTTATTACTATTATAACATATGATTTAGGTCTCTAGTATGACCGCGGATGCTGGCACTAAATTTACCAACCTTCATAAACTAACCTAGTTCAAGCTTTAACCCATTAACTAAAATCTTATACTGGTGCTAGTGGAAACCCAAACATCATTTATCACTATAATATTAAAAATTTATACAACTACCTTTATTTTATATAAAAGAAATTATTTAAATTAATTCTCCTCACCACACTAAATCATACCATGTATAAACCTTAATTCACACCATACTACAAGATCAGAACCAAGTCCATCATTAAAACAAACAAGACCGGAAAAAATTTTTCTAACCCAACAAACATAACATAAATAGTTTTTATAGTGTCTTATTGCACATTAAGTTTTCATCTTAAAAGTATAAATCAAATTTATTAAAAATACCAATCTTTTGAGTATATATGTACACTTGCCTTCCAAGCAAAAGGATTAATTAACTTTAAATAAGATAAAAGAAAAATTATCCGCAGTGTTTGGGCACAAAGAACTTTGACTTCTTAAGAGAGACCTAAATCTCCTTATAAAAGATTTTAAGTTACATAAACTATAAACCTTCAAAGTTTAAAATAAGATATATTAAATCTTAAATCTTGAAATCTTCATATTATAGTTTAATACCAAAACCATGAATTGCAAATTCATAAAAGAATAAATCATTCTAATATGTAGTATTGTTAATGACCGAGTAAGGTAATAGACTGTAGATCTATCAACGGATAATTACATCCTTAACAAACAAATGTAAAATAAGCTAAATTTCCAAGCTATTGGGTTCATACCCCAAAAATGAACCGTGTTCTTTTACATAAATAATCTATTAAATTAATAATTATCTAACCCGCTCTAAAACCCCGAATCATGAGGATGATCATCCGAGTATAACGTAATTAATAAACAAAAAATGTATGCTTGAATAAGACTAATACCAAACTCAAAAACCGTATACAAAACTTGGACCAAACCCAAAACAAATATAGAAATCACTGAGCTAAAAACTCCAGCCATTAAATAATTACCAATCAAAGTTAAAACAATATGCCCAGCACTTATATTAGCAATTAACCGCACAGATAACGTAATTGATCGAACCATAATACTCACAGTTTCAATAATAACCAAAAAAGGATTTAACAAAAAAGGAGCACCCATCGGAAGCAACGATGCAATAACCGACCTTAAATTATGTCGTACCCCAGATAAAATCAAAGATAGTCATAAAGGAAACCCTAAAGAAAATGATACCACCAAATGACTTGTTGGTCTAAAAACATAAGGAATCAAACCACTTAAATTTACAAAAATTAGAAATAAAAACAAACCAGTAATTAAATTTAAAAATCCACCAAGATTAATCCCAAATGATCGAAAAATTTGACCGCTAATAGTATCCTTTATAACATTAATTACCCAAATTCATGACATATTAGAAACTCACAAACTAGAACTAAACAATACAATTACAACAAAACTATAAACCCATACTAAAAAATAAAAAGATATAAAAACCTGATTTTGATCATCAAAAGTAGAAAAAATATCCACAAGCATTCTTTACCTTATCACTCCCATTTATTTTCAGAGTAACTAACATCAAAAACATCACAATCACCCTTACTTATAGCACTAAAATCAATCTTCTGCTCCCACCAAATCAAAACAAACACCAACAAAACCACAACCCAAAAAATCAAAAACAACAAAATCCAATTCAATGGAGACAACTGAGGCATACACAAAGTACTAAAATATAACTAGTAACTTCAGGCTGACAACCTAAGATTATTATTTAACTAACTTTATAATTACTAACCATTCAAAGACATAGCACTAATCCACTTAACAAAAATTTCCAATGGAACAGTTTCAATAACAATTGGCATAAATGAATGATTAGCACCACAAATCTCTGAACACTGCCCATAAAATACACCAGGATATTTAACAAAAAACCCAAGCTGATTTAAACGACCAGGCACAGCATCAACCTTAACACCTAAAGATGGCACAGCCCAAGAATGAATCACATCTGCTGATGTAACAAGAACACGAACATCCACCTCAGTTGGGATAATAACACGATGGTCAACCTCCAGTAAGCGAAAATCACCTAAATTTAAATCACCCCTAGAAATTATGTATGAATCAAATTCAATATTTAAAAAATCAGAATACTCATACCTTCAATATCACTGATGACCAATCCTTTTAATACTTAAACCACAATCTCCAACCTCATCCAATAAATACAATAACCGTAAAGATGGTAAAGCCAAAAAAACCAGAATAATAGCAGGAATAATAGTTCAAACCGTCTCAATCTCCTGCCCCTCAACTAAAGAACGACAACCTAAATTATTTATCATCAATGAAAAAGCAGCATAACCAACAAAACTAATAATCATAATTAAAATTATCATTGCATGATCATGAAAAAAAATTAACTCTTCCATTATTGGAGACGCAGCATCTTGAAATCCTAATTGCCCTCAAAAACTCATATCTTACCTTAATCAACAATCAAAGCACCAGTCTCAGATGGATTATGAAAATCAACAGGTAAAACATTATCTCACTCAAGAGAAGTACCTAAATGTAATCTTCAAACAACACCACGCTGAGAAACCAATGCCTCCCAAACAATAACCATAAAATACAACACAGCCACAAACGAAATCATCGACCCTATAGAAGAAATTACATTTCATTTAGTGTAACAATCAGGATAATCAGAATATCGCCGAGGTATCCCTCTCAAACCTAGAAAATGCTGCGGGAAAAAAGTGACATTAACCCCAATAAACATAATATAAAAATGAGCTTTAGTTCATCGCTCATGTAAAGTTAAACCAGTAAGAAGAGGAAATCAATAATTAAAAGCACCAAACAAAGCAAACACAGCACCTATAGATAACACATAATGAAAATGCGCAACAACATAATATGTATCATGCAACATAATATCAAGAGAAGAATTAGATAATATAATACCTGTTAAACCACCAACAGTAAATAAAAAAATAAATCCCAATGCTCAAAGCATCGGTGTTTCATATTTAATCTTAGCACCATGAATAGTTGCCAACCATCTAAAAATCTTAATACCAGTTGGAACAGCAATAATTATAGTAGCAGCCGTGAAATATGCACGAGTATCAACATCCATCCCAACAGTAAACATATGATGCGCCCACACAATAAACCCAAGAATACCAATAGCCAGCATAGCATAAATTATACCAAGAGTCCCAAACGTCTCCTTTTTACACGAATGATGTATTACAATATGTGAAATCATACCAAACCCAGGCAAAATTAAAATGTAAACCTCAGGATGACCAAAAAATCAAAATAAATGCTGATACAAAATCGGATCACCTCCACCAGCTGGATCAAAAAACGATGTATTAAAATTACGATCAGTCAAAAGCATTGTAATTGCACCAGCTAAAACAGGCAACGATAATAAAAGCAAAATAGCCGTAATCTTTACAGACCAAACAAATAAAGGAAGTCGCTCAAATTGCATCCCACGTCATCGCATATTAATAATAGTAGTAATAAAATTTACAGCCCCTAAAATAGATGAAACCCCAGCTAAATGTAAAGAAAAAATAGCTAAATCAACTGAACCCCCAGCATGAGCCAAATTCCCAGCCAAAGGTGGATATACAGTTCACCCAGTACCAACACCACCTTCAACAGCAGCTGAAGATAATAAAAGCAACAAACTAGGTGGCAACAATCAAAAACTCATATTATTTAAACGCGGAAACGCTATATCAGGAGCACCTAACATTAACGGAACAAGTCAATTTCCAAAACCACCAATCATCATCGGCATAACCAAGAAAAAAATCATTACAAACGCATGCGCCGTTACAATAACATTATATAATTGATCATCTCCCAACAAAGCACCAGGTTGACCAAGTTCAGCACGAATTAAAATCCTTAAACCAGTACCAACTAAACCAGATCATATACCAAATAAAATATATAAAGTCCCAATATCCTTATGATTCGTCGAAAATAATCATCGCAT